GCTAGCGTAGCTTAACTAAAGCATAACACTGAAGATGTTAAGATGGGCCCTAGAAAGCCCCGCAAGCACAAAGGCTTGGTCCTGACTTTATTATCAACTTTAGCCAAATTTACACATGCAAGTATCCGCACCCCTGTGAGAATGCCCCACAGTTCCCCGTCCGGGAACAAGGAGCCGGTATCAGGCACATCCCCGAGCCCATGACACCTTGCTTAGCCACACCCTCAAGGGATCTCAGCAGTGATAAACATTAAGCCATAAGTGAAAACTTGACTTAGTTAAAGCTAAGAGGGCCGGTAAAACTCGTGCCAGCCACCGCGGTTATACGAGAGGCCCAAGTTGACAAACACCGGCGTAAAGCGTGGTTAAGTTAAAACTCACACTAAAGCCAAACACCTTCAAAGCTGTTATACGCAACCGAAGGCAGGAAGTTCAACCACGAAAGTGGCTTTATTTGATCTGACCCCACGAAAGCTAAGGAACAAACTGGGATTAGATACCCCCCTATGCCTAGCCCTAAACATTGATAGTACTATACACCCACTATCCGCCCGGGTACTACGAGCAATAGCTTAAAACCCAAAGGACTTGGCGGTGCTTTAGATCCACCTAGAGGAGCCTGTTCTAGAACCGATAACCCCCGTTCAACCTCACCCTTCCTTGTTTAACCCGCCTATATACCGCCGTCGTCAGCTTACCCTGTGAGGGTCTAATAGTAAGCAAAACTGGTACAACCCTAAACGTCAGGTCGAGGTGTAGCGTATGGAGGGGGAAGAAATGGGCTACATTCGCTACTACAGCGAACACGAATGATGTACTGAAACGTTCATCTGAAGGAGGATTTAGCAGTAAGCAGGAAATAGAGCGTCCCGCTGAAACTGGCCCTGAAGCGCGCACACACCGCCCGTCACTCTCCCCAAAAGCCCCAGTCCATTAACTAAAACCTAATAATCAAAAAGGGGAGGCAAGTCGTAACATGGTAAGTGTACCGGAAGGTGCGCTTGGAAAAATCAGAGCGTGGCTAAGATAGAAAAGCATCTCCCTTACACTGAGAAGTCACCCGTGCAAGTCGGGTCGCCCTGAACGCCCAACAGCTAGCCCACCAAAACAATTTCAACAAGCCCCTGTTAATAACCCCTAAATACCCCAGTATTAAAATTAAACAAACCATTTTTCCCCCTTAGTATAGGCGATAGAAAAGGAACTACGGCGCAATAGAGAAAGTACCGCAAGGGAATGCTGAAAGAGAAATGAAACAACCCAGTAAAGCCTAAAAAAGCAGAGATTAAACCTCGTACCTTTTGCATCATGATTTAGCGAGTGTACCCCAAGCAAAGCGTACTTTAGTTTGACGTCCCGAAACTACGTGAGCTACTCAAAGACAGCCTATTAATAGGGCACACCCGTCTCTGTGGCAAAAGAGTGGGGAGAGCTTTGAGTAGAGGTGACAAACCTACCGAACCTAGTTATAGCTGGTTGTCCAAGAAATGAATAGAAGTTCAGCCTCTTGGCTTCTCTTTTCACCCTAGCCTAACCCCTATTGATGCAATAAAGAAACCAAAAGAGTTAGTCAAAGGGGGTACAGCCCCTTTGAATCAAGACACAACTTTATCAGGAGGGTAAAGATCATAATAATTAAAGCTAAACATTCTGGTGGGCCTAAAAGCAGCCATCCCCTTTGAAAGCGTTAAAGCTCAGATGTACTACCAAACCCTTCTTATCCTGATCACTAAGTCTTACCCCCCTAACCGTACTGGACCGTCCCATGCCCCCATGGGAGCGACTATGCTAATATGAGTAATAAGAGAACTAAAGACTCTCTCCCTGCACACGTGTACCTCGGAACGGACACCCCGCCGACACTTAACGGCCCCAAACAAAGAGGGCACTGGATAACAGACCAAACAACTAGAAAAGTATCCAAAAATTAACCGTTATCCCCACACAGGTGTGCCCCCGGGGAAAGACTAAAAGAAAGAGAAGGAACTCGGCAAACATACCAAGCCTCGCCTGTTTACCAAAAACATCGCCTCTTGCAAAACTCACAAATAAGAGGTCCCGCCTGCCCTGTGACTATTAGTTTAACGGCCGCGGTATTTTGACCGTGCGAAGGTAGCGCAATCACTTGTCTTTTAAATGGAGACCCGTATGAATGGCATAACGAGGGCTTAACTGTCTCCTCTTTCAAGTCAATGAAATTGATCTCCCCGTGCAGAAGCGGGGATAAGAACATAAGACGAGAAGACCCTATGGAGCTTTAGACACTAAAGCAGCCCACGTTAAGCACCCCGAACAAAGGACTAAACCAGGTGGGCCCTGCCCTAATGTCTTTGGTTGGGGCGACCGCGGGGAATTAAAGAACCCCCACGTGGAGCGGGAATACTTTTCCTACAACTAAGAGCTACAGCTCTAGTAAACAGAACTTCTGACCAACAAGATCCGGCAATGCCGATCAACGGACCGAGTTACCCTAGGGATAACAGCGCAATCCTCTTTTAGAGCCCATATCGACAAGGGGGTTTACGACCTCGATGTTGGATCAGGACATCCTAATGGTGCAGCCGCTATTAAGGGTTCGTTTGTTCAACGATTAAAGTCCTACGTGATCTGAGTTCAGACCGGAGTAATCCAGGTCAGTTTCTATCTATGCTATGCTCTTTTCTAGTACGAAAGGACCGAAAAGAAGAGGCCCATGCTTAAGGCACGCCTCCCCCTCACCTAGTGAAATCAACTAAAATAGGCAAAAGGGCATGCCCTTGTGCCTAAGAAAAAGGCATGTTAAGGTGGCAGAGCCCGGCAATTGCAAAAGACCTAAGCTCTTTCTACAGAGGTTCAAGTCCTCTCCTTAACTATGATATCCACACTCATCACACACATTATTAGCCCCCTCACCTTTATTGTCCCAGTTCTCCTGGCCGTTGCTTTTTTAACCCTCCTCGAACGGAAAGTACTTGGCTACATACAACTACGAAAAGGTCCAAATGTTGTTGGGCCCTACGGGCTTCTTCAACCTATCGCCGACGGCCTTAAACTCTTCATTAAAGAGCCTGTCCGCCCCTCCACCTCTTCCCCCGTACTATTCCTCCTTGCTCCTATTCTAGCTCTTACTCTCGCCCTCACCCTTTGGGCCCCCATGCCCCTCCCCTACCCTGTCATCGATCTTAATCTGGGCATTTTATTTATTCTGGCCCTATCTAGCCTGGCAGTTTACTCGATTCTGGGCTCAGGTTGAGCCTCTAATTCAAAGTACGCCCTCATTGGAGCATTACGGGCAGTAGCCCAGACGATCTCATACGAAGTAAGCCTCGGGTTGATTCTACTAAACATCATTATCTTTACTGGGGGCTTTACTCTACAAACATTCAACATTGCTCAGGAAAGTGTTTGACTAATCTTACCCGCCTGGCCCCTTGCCGCCATGTGGTACATCTCTACTTTAGCTGAAACGAACCGCGCCCCCTTTGACCTCACGGAGGGGGAGTCCGAACTGGTCTCCGGGTTTAATGTGGAATATGCAGGAGGCCCGTTTGCCTTATTTTTCCTAGCGGAATACGCCAACATCTTACTAATAAATACCCTTTCAGCCACCCTCTTCTTAGGGGCCTCCCACATTCCTTCCATCCCAGAACTTACCGCTGTAAACCTCATGACTAAGGCAGCCCTCCTCTCGGTTTTATTTCTATGAGTGCGGGCCTCATACCCTCGCTTTCGATACGATCAGCTCATGCACTTAATCTGAAAGAATTTTCTGCCCCTCACCCTCGCTTTGGTTATTTGACACCTGGCCCTTCCTATCGCCTTTGCTGGCCTGCCCCCACAGCTATAGCCCTGGAGTTGTGCCTGAAGTAAAGGGCCACTTTGATAGAGTGACTTATGGGGGTTAAAGTCCCCCCGACTCCTTAGAAAGAAGGGGTTCGAACCCTACCTAAAGAGATCAAAACTCTTAGTGCTTCCACTACACCACTTCCTAGTAAGGTCAGCTAATTAAGCTCTTGGGCCCATACCCCAAATATGTTGGTTAAACTCCTTCCTTTGCTAATGAACCCGTACATCTTGTCCGCCCTTCTATTTGGTTTAGGGCTAGGAACCACCATCACATTCGCCAGCTCCCACTGACTGCTCGCCTGAATGGGCCTTGAAATAAATACCCTTGCCATTATCCCCCTCATAGCACAACACCACCACCCCCGGGCCGTTGAAGCTACCACCAAATACTTTCTCACACAAGCCACTGGCGCAGCGATACTGCTGTTTGCAGGTACTACTAACGCCTGACTCACGGGGCAATGAGACATCCACCAAATATCCCACCCCCTGCCCATTACCCTAATTACCCTTGCCCTCGCACTAAAAGTGGGCCTCGCCCCCCTCCACTCGTGACTCCCCGAAGTCTTGCAAGGTCTAGATCTTACTACGGGACTTATTTTGTCTACTTGACAAAAATTGGCCCCATTCGCCCTACTCCTTCAAATCCAACCTGAAAACTCAACCCTCCTAATTGCCCTGGGGCTTGCATCCACCCTTGCCGGGGGGTGGGGCGGTTTAAACCAAACACAACTGCGTAAAATTCTGGCTTACTCTTCTATTGCCCATCTCGGATGAATGGTCCTGGTTATACAGTTTTCCCCTTCTTTAACACTTTTAACCCTCATTACCTACCTTATCATAACCTTCTCAACATTTCTTGTATTTAAACTTAACAGCTCCACCAACATTAACGCTCTCGCCACCTCCTGAGCCAAAGCCCCCGCATTAACATCTTTAACCCCTCTCGTCCTTCTATCTTTAGGAGGACTGCCCCCACTGACCGGATTTATACCTAAATGACTTATCTTACAAGAGTTAACTAAGCAAGACCTGGCCGCTACCGCTACGCTGGCGGCACTGACCGCCCTTCTCAGCCTCTACTTTTACCTCCGCCTCTCATATGCCATAACCCTCACCATGTCGCCCAACAACACTGCCGGCACAACCCCCTGGCGCCTTCCATCCCTACAAATCACGATGCCCCTTGCTATCTCAACAGCAGCCACCCTCCTTCTGCTCCCCCTCACCCCCGCCGCAGTTGCACTCTTGGCCCTCTAAGGGACTTAGGCTAACACAAGACCAAGGACCTTCAAAGCCCTAAGCGGGGGTGAAAATCCCCCAGTCCCTGATAAGACTTGCGGGATACTAACCCACATCTCCTGCATGCAAAACAGACACTTTAATTAAGCTAAAGCCTTCCTAGGTGGGTAGGCCTCGATCCTACAAACTCTTAGTTAACAGCTAAGTGCTCAAGCCAGCGAGCATCCACCTACCTTTCCCTCGCCTTATCTTACGGGTAGAGGCGAGGGAAAGCCCCAGCAGGTGTTAGCCTGCCTCTTAAGATTTGCAATCTTATATGTTGAACACCTTGGGGCTTGGTAAGAAGAGGACTCAAACCTCTGTCTATGGGGCTACAATCCACCGCTTAAAACTCAGCCATCCTACCTGTGGCCATCACACGATGATTTTTCTCGACCAATCACAAAGACATTGGCACCCTATATCTAGTATTTGGTGCCTGAGCCGGAATAGTGGGCACAGCCCTAAGCCTCCTAATTCGAGCTGAGCTAAGCCAACCCGGCGCCCTTTTAGGGGACGACCAGATTTATAACGTAATTGTTACAGCTCATGCTTTCGTAATAATTTTCTTTATAGTAATACCAATCATAATTGGGGGTTTCGGGAACTGACTTATCCCCTTAATGATCGGGGCCCCCGACATAGCATTTCCTCGCATAAACAATATGAGTTTTTGACTCCTCCCTCCCTCTTTTTTACTACTGCTCGCCTCTTCGGGGGTCGAAGCAGGGGCTGGGACCGGATGAACAGTCTACCCTCCCCTTGCAGGAAACCTGGCCCACGCCGGGGCCTCTGTTGACCTAACCATCTTCTCCCTACACCTGGCAGGAATTTCTTCCATCCTCGGAGCAATCAATTTTATCACAACCATCATTAATATGAAACCCCCCGCTATCTCCCAGTACCAAACCCCCCTTTTCGTCTGGTCTGTTCTCATTACGGCCGTTTTACTACTTCTTTCCCTCCCAGTACTCGCTGCCGGGATCACAATGCTTTTAACAGACCGAAATCTAAATACCACCTTCTTCGACCCAGCAGGTGGTGGAGACCCCATCCTTTACCAGCACCTCTTTTGATTCTTTGGTCACCCTGAAGTGTACATCCTCATTCTTCCTGGCTTCGGGATAGTCTCGCACATTGTAGCCTACTACTCAGGGAAAAAAGAACCTTTTGGGTACATGGGCATGGTCTGAGCTATGATGGCCATCGGCCTTCTAGGCTTTATCGTGTGGGCCCATCACATGTTCACAGTAGGAATGGATGTAGACACCCGGGCCTACTTCACCTCTGCTACAATAATCATCGCCATCCCCACGGGCGTTAAAGTTTTTAGCTGACTTGCCACCCTACACGGAGGCTCCATCAAATGGGAAACTCCCCTTTTATGAGCCCTTGGCTTCATCTTTCTTTTTACAGTTGGGGGACTTACAGGAATTGTTCTTGCCAACTCCTCTCTCGACATTGTTCTACACGACACTTACTACGTAGTCGCCCACTTCCACTACGTCCTATCCATGGGGGCCGTATTCGCCATCGTTGCCGGATTCGTCCACTGGTTCCCACTTTTTTCAGGATACACCCTCCACAGCACGTGAACAAAAATCCACTTTGGGGTAATGTTCCTTGGTGTCAACCTCACCTTCTTCCCACAACACTTCCTAGGGCTCGCCGGAATGCCTCGACGATACTCCGACTATCCCGATGCCTACACCCTATGAAACACCGTGTCCTCAATTGGGTCACTAATCTCCCTCGTGGCAGTAATTATGTTCCTATTTATTATTTGAGAAGCATTCGCCGCTAAGCGAGAAGTCCTGGCGGTAGAACTCACAACAACCAATGTAGAATGACTACACGGCTGCCCTCCACCTTATCACACCTTTGAGGAGCCTGCATTTGTTCTAGTTCAATCAAACTAACGAGAAAGGGAGGAGTCGAACCCCCATGAGCTGGTTTCAAGCCAGTCACATAACCGCTCTGTCACTTTCTTCATAAGACACTAGTAAAACAGCAAATTACACCGCCTTGTCAAGGCAGAGTCGTGGGTTAAAACCCCGCGTGTCTTAACCCTTAATGGCCCATCCCTCCCAACTAGGATTTCAAGATGCAGCTTCACCTGTTATAGAAGAACTTCTCCATTTTCACGATCACGCCTTAATAATCGTCTTTCTAATCAGCACTTTAGTACTTTACATTATTGTGGCCATGGTCTCCACAAAATTAACCAACAAGTACATCCTAGACTCCCAAGAAATTGAAATTATCTGAACCGTTCTACCAGCAATTATTCTCATCCTCATTGCCCTTCCTTCCCTACGCATCCTATACCTTATAGATGAAATTAACAGCCCCCTTCTTACTATTAAAGCTGTGGGCCATCAGTGATACTGAAGCTACGAGTACACAGACTATGAAGATCTCGGGTTTGATGCTTACATGATTCCCACACAAGACTTGATCCCCGGCCAATTCCGACTCTTAGAAGCCGACCACCGAATAGTAATCCCCGTAGAGTCCCCGATCCGAGTCTTAGTCTCTGCTGATGACGTCCTCCACTCGTGAGCCGTCCCAGCCCTCGGCATCAAAATAGACGCAGTGCCCGGACGTCTAAATCAAACAGCTTTCATTGCCTCCCGCCCCGGCGTATTCTATGGTCAATGCTCTGAGATTTGCGGGGCTAACCATAGCTTCATGCCAATCGTAGTTGAAGCAGTCCCCCTAGAACACTTTGAAAACTGATCCTCACGTATACTTGAAGACGCCTCGCTAAGAAGCTAAGCCGGGAACAGCGTTAGCCTTTTAAGCTAAAGATTGGTGACTCCCAACCACCCTTAGCGACATGCCTCAACTCAACCCCGCACCTTGATTTGCAATCCTAGTCTTTTCATGACTAATTTTCCTAGCCGTTGTTCCCGCCAAGGTAATAGCCCACACCTTCCCAAATGAACCGACGCTACAAAGCGCCGCCAAGCCCAAAACAGAATCCTGAACCTGACCATGACAGTAAGCCTTTTTGACCAGTTTATAAGCCCCTCACTCCTTGGAGTCCCCCTAATTGCCCTCGCTATTACCCTCCCCTGAATTATGTACCCCGCCCCAACAACCCGATGACTTAACAGCCGCTTCCTAGCCCTCCAAGGCTGATTCATCAATCGTTTTACCCAACAGCTTCTTCTTCCCTTGAACCTGGGAGGTCACAAATGGGCTGCTTTATTAACCTCTCTCATGATCTTTCTTATTACCATAAATATGCTAGGCCTCCTTCCTTATACTTTTACCCCCACTACCCAACTTTCCTTAAACCTTGGGCTCGCCACTCCCCTCTGACTAGCCACCGTAATTATTGGCATGCGTAACCAACCAACCCATGCCCTAGGCCACCTCCTCCCAGAAGGAACCCCCGGCCCCCTAATCCCAGTCCTCATTGTCATCGAAACAATTAGCCTCTTCATTCGCCCCCTCGCACTAGGAGTGCGGCTAACCGCCAACCTGACGGCTGGCCATCTTCTAATCCAGCTCATCTCAACAGCCGCCTTTGTTCTCCTCTCCTCAATGCCCGTCGTAGCCCTACTAACATCCACAGTGCTTGTCCTTCTTACCCTCCTCGAAGTTGCTGTCGCCATGATCCAAGCCTACGTCTTCGTCCTCCTCCTAACCCTTTATCTTCAAGAAAACGTCTAATGGCCCATCAAGCACACGCATACCACATAGTTGACCCCAGCCCTTGACCTCTCACAGGGGCAATTGCTGCCCTATTAATAACATCAGGTCTCGCAACCTGATTCCACTTCCAATCTACAACCCTTATAACACTTGGAACAGTACTACTTCTACTCACTATATTTCAATGATGGCGAGACATCGTACGAGAAGGCACTTTCCAAGGCCATCACACACCCCCAGTCCAAAAGGGGCTCCGCTACGGGATAATCCTTTTTATTACCTCAGAAGTCTTTTTCTTCCTGGGCTTCTTTTGAGCCTTTTATCATGCAAGTCTAGCCCCTACCCCCGAGTTGGGGGGCTGCTGACCCCCAGCGGGCATTACTACCTTAGACCCCTTTGAAGTCCCCCTACTCAACACGGCCGTCCTTCTTGCCTCCGGAGTTACAGTCACCTGGGCCCACCACAGCATCATGGAAGGTGAACGAAAGCAGGCAGTCCAGTCCCTTGCCCTAACAATCCTCCTTGGTTTTTACTTTACATTTCTTCAGGCCTTAGAGTACTATGAGGCCCCCTTTACAATTGCTGACGGCGTGTACGGCTCAACCTTTTTTGTGGCCACCGGCTTTCATGGACTCCATGTAATTATTGGCTCCACATTTTTAGCCGTTTGTTTAATCCGTCAGATCCTATATCATTTTACATCCGAGCACCACTTCGGATTTGAAGCAGCCGCCTGGTACTGACATTTCGTAGATGTCGTATGACTATTCCTCTATATCTCAATCTACTGATGAGGCTCTTAATTTTTCTAGTACTAAGTGTCAGTATAAGTGACTTCCAATCACCCGGTCTTGGTTAAAACCCAAGGAAAAATAATGAATCTAGTTACAACGGTAATTACCATCACCGCCCTTCTTTCTGTCATCCTGGCCATTGTGTCTTTTTGGCTCCCCCAAATGACCCCTGATCACGAAAAGCTCTCCCCTTACGAGTGTGGCTTTGACCCTGTGGGCTCTGCCCGTTTGCCTTTCTCCCTTCGATTCTTTTTAGTTGCTATCCTCTTCTTACTCTTTGACCTAGAAATCGCCCTCCTCCTTCCCCTACCTTGAGGGGATCAATTAACAGCCCCTCTAATAACCTTCCTCTGGGCCACAGCTGTCTTGGCCCTTCTCACCTTGGGCTTAATTTACGAGTGACTCCAAGGTGGCCTCGAGTGAGCCGAATAGGTGATTAGTTTAAGAAAAACCTTTGATTTCGGCTCAAACACTTGTGGTTAAAGTCCATAATTGCCTAATGACCCCTGTTCACTTTGCCTTCTCATCGGCTTTCATATTAGGACTAACCGGCCTAGCCTTCCATCGGACCCACTTGCTTTCCGCCCTCCTATGTCTAGAGGGAATAATATTGGCTTTATTTATTGCCCTCTCCCTCTGGACCCTACAGCTAGGCTCCACAAACTTTTCCGCAGCCCCAATGCTCCTACTAGCATTTTCAGCTTGTGAAGCAAGCGCAGGCCTTGCCCTCCTGGTAGCCACCGCCCGCACTCACGGCACGGACCGCCTCCAAAGCCTAAACCTCCTACAATGTTAAAAATTTTAATTCCCACCCTCATACTCATCCCCACCGCTTGAATGGCCCAGCCTAAGTGACTCTGGCCAACCACTCTTATACACAGCCTACTAATTGCCCTACTTAGCCTCTCCTGACTAACGAACATGGCAGAAACGGGCTGGTCCAGCCTTAATCCATATATGGCTACAGACCCCTTATCTACTCCCCTCCTAGTCCTCACTTGTTGACTCCTCCCCCTCATGATCCTGGCAAGCCAAAATCACACAGCGGCTGAACCTCTCAACCGACAGCGCACTTACTTAACCCTCCTAACATCCCTCCAAATTTTCCTTATCCTAGCCTTCGGGGCCACCGAGATCATTATATTTTATATTATATTTGAGGCCACCCTCATCCCCACCCTGATTCTTATTACCCGTTGAGGCAACCAAACCGAACGCCTGAATGCAGGTGTTTACTTTCTCTTTTACACCCTTGCCGGGTCCCTCCCCCTGCTTGTCGCCCTCCTCCTCCTCCAAAATAGCACTGGCACTCTCTCACTTCTAACTATTCAATACTCCGACCCCGTCGAACTCTCTTCTTACGCACATAAACTATGGTGAGCTGGCTGCCTTCTAGCATTTCTAGTAAAAATGCCCCTCTACGGCGTTCATCTCTGGCTACCAAAAGCCCACGTTGAAGCCCCCGTCGCAGGGTCCATAATCCTAGCTGCTGTGCTTCTAAAACTAGGAGGTTACGGGATGATGCGGATAGTAGTAATACTTGAACCTTTAACTAAAGAATTAAGTTACCCCTTTATTGTCTTTGCCCTCTGGGGTGTAATCATAACAGGCTCCATTTGCCTTCGTCAGACAGACCTAAAATCTCTTATTGCCTACTCCTCCGTAAGCCACATGGGGCTGGTTGTAGGGGGCATTCTTATTCAAACCCCCTGGGGATTTTCAGGGGCCCTTATCCTCATAATTGCCCACGGATTAGCATCCTCCGCACTCTTTTGCCTTGCTAACACAAACTACGAACGGACCCACAGCCGCACCATACTACTAGCCCGAGGGCTCCAAATGGTCCTGCCCCTTATAACAGCCTGATGATTTATTGCTAGCCTTGCTAACCTGGCCCTCCCCCCTTTACCCAACCTGATAGGTGAACTAATAATTATTACTTCTTTATTTAACTGGTCTTGATGAACCATTATCTTAACCGGGGCTGGAACACTTATTACTGCAAGCTACTCCCTTTACATGTTCCTTATAACTCAGCGGGGCCCCCTCCCAGCACACATTATTGCCCTCGCCCCCTCCCACACGCGTGAACACCTGCTCATGGCCCTTCACCTCCTCCCCCTAATCCTACTTATCCTAAAACCCGAGCTAATTTGAGGGTGAGCCTCATGTAGATATAGTTTAACCAAAATATTAGATTGTGATTCCAAAGACAGGGGTTAGAGTCCCCTTATCCACCGAGAGAGGCTCGCCAGCAACGAAGACTGCTAATCTCCGCGACCTTGGTTGGACCCCAGGGCTCACTCGGGTCGCTCCTAAAGGATAACAGCTCATCCATTGGTCTTAGGAACCAAAAACTCTTGGTGCAAATCCAAGTAGCAGCTATGCACCCCACTTCCCTGATAATAACTTCAAGCCTAATCATTATTTTTACATTGCTGGCCTACCCTGTGCTGTCAACCCTAACTCCTACTATTCAACCCCAGAGTTGGGCCACAACGCATGTCAAAACCGCAGTAAAACTAGGGTTCTTTGTAAGCCTTCTCCCCCTGTTCCTATTCTTTAACGAAGGGGCCGAAACAATTGTCACTTCCTGAACTTGAATAAACACCACATGCTTTGACATCAACATTAGCTTTAAATTTGACCACTACTCGGTCATCTTTACCCCCATCGCCCTCTATGTAACCTGATCTATCCTTGAATTTGCATCTTGATACATGCACGCAGACCCTAACATAAATCGATTTTTCAAATACCTCTTAATTTTCCTTATCGCCATAATTACCCTGGTTACAGCTAACAACATGTTCCAACTCTTTATTGGCTGAGAAGGAGTGGGCATTATGTCCTTTCTTCTTATCGGCTGATGATACGGCCGAGCCGATGCAAACACCGCCGCTCTTCAAGCCGTTGTGTATAATCGAGTGGGGGATATCGGACTAATCTTTGCCATAGCATGAATAGCCATAAACCTCAACTCCTGAGAAATACAACAAATTTTCGTGGCCTCCAAAGACTTCGATCTAACCTTTCCACTCTTAGGACTAATCCTCGCCGCCACCGGGAAGTCTGCCCAGTTCGGCCTCCATCCTTGGCTTCCCTCGGCCATAGAGGGTCCTACGCCGGTCTCTGCCCTACTACACTCAAGCACCATGGTCGTTGCCGGTATTTTTCTTCTAGTCCGCATGAGCCCCCTTCTAGAGAATAACCAAACTGCTCTAACCACCTGCCTCTGCTTGGGCGCCCTTACTACCCTCTTCACAGCCACCTGCGCACTAACTCAAAACGACATTAAGAAAATCGTTGCTTTCTCAACATCTAGCCAACTCGGGCTAATAATGGTCACCATCGGTCTTAATCAACCCCAACTCGCCTTCCTACACATCTGCACCCACGCCTTCTTTAAAGCAATACTCTTCCTATGCTCCGGCTCCATCATTCACAGTCTAAACGACGAACAGGACATCCGAAAAATAGGGGGCATACATCACCTCACGCCCTTTACCTCTTCTTGTTTAACAATTGGAAGTCTTGCCCTCACAGGAACCCCCTTCCTAGCCGGCTTCTTCTCAAAAGACGCCATCATCGAAGCCCTAAACACATCCCACCTAAACGCCTGAGCCCTAACCCTCACTCTCCTAGCCACTTCTTTCACCGCCATCTATAGCCTACGTGTAGTCTACTTCGTGTCCATGGGCCACCCCCGATTTAACTCATTATCCCCCATCAATGAAAACAACCCCTCCGTAATCAACCCTATCAAACGTCTGGCCTGAGGAAGCATCATTGCAGGTCTCCTAATTACCTCTAGCATCACCCCTCTCAAAACCCCAATTATAACTATGCCCCCACTGCTCAAACTAGCCGCCCTTGTCGTTACAGTTACTGGCCTTATTCTAGCCTTAGAACTTGCATCCCTAACAAGCAAACAATACCAAACCACCCCCAACCTGCCCGCCCACCACTTCTCCAACATGCTTGGCTTCTTCCCATCTATCGTTCATCGCCTCACCCCCAAAGTTAACTTGGTCTTAGGACAAACAATTGCCAGCCAAATAGTGGACCAAACCTGACTTGAAAAAGCGGGCCCTAAAGCCCTTGCCGCTGCTAGTCTTCCCTTAATTACCACAACCAGCAACACACAGCAAGGACTGATCAAAACGTACCTCGCTTTATTCCTTCTCACCCTCACCCTTACTGTCCTACTAACCCTAAACTAAACTGCCCGAAGAGTCCCTCGGCTTAAGCCTCGGGTCAACTCCAGAACAACAAGCAGCGTAAGCAAAAGCACCCAAGCACTTAGTACTAACATGCCCCCGCCCGTCGAGTACATAAGAGCTACCCCACCCGTATCTCCCCGAAACACAGAAAAATCCCCAAACTCATCAGCCGGGACCCAAGACGCCTCATATCACCCGCCTCACATAGTGCTCGATACCACCACCACCCCTACAACGTACAAAACCATATAAAATAAAACGGGCCGACTCCCTCAGCTCTCCGGAAAAGGCTCAGCAGCTAACGCTGCTGAATACGCAAATACAACCAACATCCCACCCAAATAAATCAAAAACAAAACTAAAGACAAGAAAGGGCCCCCGTGCCCTACCAAAACCCCACACCCCATGCCTGCTACAACCACCAATCCCAAAGCAGCAAAATAGGGAGAAGGATTAGAAGCTACAGCTACTAAACCCAACACTAGCCCCAATAAGAACAAAGACATAATATAAGTCATAATTCCTGCCAGGAATTTAACCAGGACTAATGGCTTGAAAAACCACCGTTGTTATTCAACTACAAGAACCTTTAATGGCAAGCCTACGAAAAACCCACCCCCTACTAAAAATCGCAAACAGTGCACTAGTCGACCTCCCCGCCCCCTCAAATATTTCAGTATGATGAAACTTTGGTTCCCTGCTGGGCCTTTGTTTAATCATCCAAATCCTGACGGGGCTATTCCTCGCCATACATTACACCTCTGACATCGCAACCGCCTTCTCGTCGGTTGGTCACATCTGTCGGGACGTAAACTACGGCTGACTAATCCGCAACCTTCACGCCAACGGCGCCTCTTTCTTTTTTATCTGCATCTACATACATATCGGACGGGGCTTATACTACGGCTCCTATCTATATAAAGAAACTTGAACAATCGGTGTCGTCCTTCTGCTACTTGTAATAATAACAGCCTTCGTAGGATACGTACTGCCCTGAGGACAAATATCATTCTGAGGCGCTACCGTCATTACCAACCTCCTCTCTGCGGTACCATACATTGGCAACGCCCTTGTACAATGAATCTGAGGGGGCTTCTCAGTAGATAACGCCACCCTTACCCGATTCTTTGCCTTCCACTTCCTTTTCCCCTTCGTCATTGCAGGTGCAACCCTCATTCACCTATTGTTCCTACACGAAACTGGCTCCAACAACCCCCTCGGCTTAAACTCAGACGCAGACAAAATCTCATTTCACCCCTACTTCTCTTACAAAGACCTCCTAGGTTTTGCAGCCCTTCTTATTGCTCTAACAGCACTAGCCCTATTCTCCCCCAACCTCCTTGGAGATCCTGATAACTTCACCCCCGCCAACCCACTGGTAACCCCTCCCCACATCAAACCCGAGTGATACTTCTTATTTGCCTACGCCATCCTTCGTTCCATCCCTAACAAACTTGGAGGTGTACTAGCCCTTCTAGCATCCATCCTCGTCCTAATAGTGGTTCCCATCCTCCACACGTCAAAACAACGAGGCCTAACTTTCCGCCCCGCCACCCAATTCCTATTCTGAACCCTTATCGCGGACGTCGCCATTCTTACCTGAATTGGAGGCATGCCCGTAGAGCACCCCTTCATCATCATTGGCCAAATTGCATCAGTTCTATACTTTTTCCTCTTTTTAGCCCTATTCCCGCTAGCTGGCTGAGTAGAAAACAAAGCCCTAGGATGATCTTGCAATAGTAGCTCAGCGCCAGAGCACCGGTCTTGTAAACCGGACGCCGGAGGTTAAAATCCTCCCTACTGCTCAAAGAAAGGGGATTTTAACCCCCACCCCTAACTCCCAAAGCTAGGATTCTAAGCTAAACTATTCTTTGCCATAAACCAACATTTCACGAGCCCATATGTAATTTCACGAGCCCATATGTAATTTCACTGTATTATMACCATATCAYTATATTAAACATATATGATACATCTATGTATTATMACCATATCAYTATATTAAACATATATGATACATCTATGTATTATMACCATATCAYTATATTAAACATATATGATACATCTATGTATTATCACCATATCACTATATTAAACATATATGATACATSTATGTATTATCACCATATCACTATATTAAACATATATGATACATSTATGTATTATCACCATATCACTATATTAAACATATATGATACATGTATGTATTATCACCATATCACTATATTAAACATATATGATATAAGAACAAATATTTATATATAGGACATAACTGTATTAATACATAAATTTAACACTTAATCAGAGTAAGAAACATAAAGCATAAGATTATATATAAACAATTAAATATTTCAAGGACCACTGAGAGCCTACCATCGGTTGATCTCTTAATGATAACGGTTATTGAAGGTGAGGGACAAGTATTCGTGGGGGTCGCACACGGTGAATTATTCCTGGCATTTGGTTCCTACTTCAGGGCCATAAATTGATATTATTCCCCACACTTTCATCGACGCTTGCATAAGTTAATGGTGGAGTACATCACCGAGATGACCCAGCATGCCGGGCATTCACTCCAGCGAGCAAGGGGTTCTCCTTTTTTTTTTTCCTTTCACTTCACATTACAGAGCGCACACGGTAATAACTAACAAGGTAGAACATCTTACTCGCTCAGCGAGTAAATATTATGAGTGTTGAAAAGATATTATAATAAGAATTGCATACTTGTATTTCAAGAGCATAAGTGGTGATTTCTTACTAGAGAGATATCTATATTACCCCCTGGTATCCTCGCGTTAAACCCCCCTACCCCCCTAAACTCCAGAGATCACTAACACTCCTGTAAACCCCCCGGAAACAGGACAACCTCGAGTAGCTTATTAGGGCCTAAAAATACGCTTATTTACACTATTAAAATAATGCATTT